GATTATAATATTATATAGAAAACTCATATAGAAAATATAGACAGTTAAGCTATTATTTTTTAGTTTTTTATGAGAGTTTCATAAATTTTCGTCTCCCAAAAGGAGAAAGTCAATGGCAATAAGCTCAACAGAGCGTCGTGCAAAAAATGTAAAAATCTTTGTAGAAAAAGACGCTGTCGAAACTAGTTTCGCTAAATGGGCGCAACCAGGACATTTTTCAAGAACTTTAGCTAAAGGACCAAAAACAACAACATGGATTTGGAACTTACATGCAGATGCTCATGATTTTGATAGTCAAACAAGCTCATTAGAAGAAGTTTCTCGTAAAATTTTCAGTGCACATTTTGGTCAATTAGCAGCAATATTTTTATGGATAAGTGGTATGCATTTCCATGGTGCATATTTTTCAAATTATTCAGCTTGGCTAACTGATCCAATTAGTATTAAACAAAGTTCCCAAGTAGTTTGGCCAATTGTTGGTCAAGAAATCTTAAACGGTGACGTTGGAGGAAATTTCCAAGGTGTTCAAACAACTTCAGGTTGGTTCCAAATGTGGAGAGCTGAAGGAATTACAAGTGAAGTAGAACTATATTGGATCGCAATCGGTGGTCTAATTATGTCAGCATTAATGTTATTTGCTGGTTGGTTCCACTACCATAAAGCGGCACCAAAATTAGAATGGTTCCAAAACGCTGAATCAATGATGAACCATCATTTAGCAGGTTTACTTGGATTAGGTTGTTTATCATGGTCAGGCCATCAAATTCATATTGCATTACCAATTAATAAATTATTAGATGCTGGAGTTGCACCGCAAGAAATTCCATTACCTCATGAATTTTTAATTAATCGTGACTTAATGGCACAATTATACCCAAGTTTTAGCAAAGGATTAGCGCCTTTCTTTAGTGGACAGTGGGGTGAATACTCAGATTTCTTAACATTTAAAGGTGGCCTAAACCCAGTAACTGGGGGATTATGGTTAAGTGATATCGCGCATCACCATTTAGCTTTATCTGTTTTATTTATTATTGCTGGTCATATGTACCGTACAAATTGGGGTATAGGCCACAGTATGAAAGAAATTTTAGAAGCGCATAAAGGTCCTTTTACAGGTGAAGGCCATAAAGGTTTGTATGAAATTTTAACAACATCTTGGCACGCTCAACTAGCAATTAATTTAGCAATGATGGGTTCATTAAGCATTATTGTAGCACATCATATGTATGCAATGCCACCATACCCATATATTGCAACAGATTATGCAACACAATTATCATTATTTACACATCATATGTGGATTGGTGGATTCTGTGTTGTAGGTGGAGCAGCACATGGAGCAATCTTTATGGTTCGTGATTATACTCCAGCCAACAATTATAATAATTTGCTAGATCGTGTACTACGTCACCGTGACGCGATTATTTCACACTTAAATTGGGTATGTATTTTCTTAGGTTGTCATGCATTTGGATTCTATATTCATAATGATACAATGCGTGCGTTAGGTCGACCGCAAGATATGTTCTCAGATAAAGCAATCCAATTACAACCAATTTTCGCACAATGGATTCAAAATATTCATTTATTAGCACCAGGTACGACTGCACCAAATGCATTGGCTACAACAAGTTACGCTTTTGGTGGTGATGTTGTGTCAGTTGGTGGTAAAATTGCGATGATGCCTATTAAATTAGGGACAGCTGATTTTATGGTACACCATATTCATGCTTTTACGATTCATGTAACAGTATTAATTCTTTTAAAAGGTGTATTATATGCACGTAGTTCTAAATTGATTCCAGATAAAGCAAATTTAGGTTTCCGTTTCCCTTGTGATGGTCCAGGTCGTGGTGGTACTTGTCAAAGTTCAAGTTGGGATCACGTATTCTTAGGTTTATTCTGGATGTATAATGCAATTTCAGTTGTAATCTTCCATTTTAGTTGGAAAATGCAATCAGATGTTTGGGGAACAATAACACCAGATGGTAGTATCTCACATATTACTGGAGGTAACTTTGCTCAAAGTTCAATTACAATTAATGGTTGGTTACGTGATTTCTTATGGTCACAAGCTTCACAAGTAATTCAATCTTATGGTTCAGCTTCATCAGCATATGGTTTAATTTTCTTAGGTGCACATTTCATTTGGGCATTTAGTTTAATGTTCTTATTTAGTGGCCGTGGATATTGGCAAGAATTAATTGAGTCAATTGTATGGGCACATAACAAACTAAACTTTGCTCCAGCAATTCAACCTCGAGCATTAAGTATTACGCAAGGTCGAGCAGTTGGTTTAGCGCATTATTTACTTGGTGGTATCGGTACAACATGGGCATTCTTCTTAGCTCGCTCAATTTCAATTACATAAATATATAACTTTATTATAAAAGTAAAACTTTTAATGATTAATAAGTACTTTTGTAATGAAACATATCTATTTCTAATTTAATTACAACTATAACTTATATAAAAGGCATCTGACGATTATGGCAACTAAATTTCCAAAGTTTAGCCAAGCCCTTGCGCAAGATCCAGCAACGCGAAGAATTTGGTATGGTATAGCCACGGCTCATGATTTAGAAGCGCATGATGGAATGACAGAAGAAAATTTATATCAGAAAATTTTCGCATCACATTTCGGTCATCTAGCTATTATTTTCCTTTGGACTTCAGGAAATTTATTTCATGTTGCGTGGCAAGGAAACTTTGAAAAATGGATTACGAATCCATTAAAAGTAAGACCAATTGCTCACTCAATTTGGGATCCACACTTTGGCGAATCGGCATTAAAAGCATTTAGTAAAGGAAATACATATCCTGTAAATATTGCGTTCTCTGGCGTTTATCAATGGTGGTACACAATTGGATTTAGAACAAATCAAGAACTTTACCGTGGTTCAGTTGGTTTATTGTTACTTTCATGTGCTCTATTATTTGCGGGTTGGTTACATTTACAACCAAAATTCCGCCCAAGTTTATCTTGGTTTAAAAATAATGAATCACGTTTAAATCATCATTTATCAGGATTATTTGGTGTTAGCTCACTAGCTTGGACTGGTCATCTTGTTCACGTTGCAATTCCTGCATCACGTGGTGTTCATATTGGTTGGGATAACTTTTTAACAACACCACCACATCCAGCAGGTTTAACACCGTTTTTCACTGGAAATTGGACTGTTTATGCAGAAAATCCTGATTCTCCAAATCATGTTTATGGAACAAGTGAAGGAGCTGGTACAGCAATTTTAACATTTTTAGGTGGGTTCCATCCAAAAACACAATCGTTATGGTTAAGTGACATTGCACATCACCAATTAGCAATTGCGGTTGTTTTCATTGTTGCTGGTCATATGTATCGAACTAATTTTGGTATTGGCCATAATATGAAAGAAATTTTAGATGCTCACCGTCCTCCTGGAGGTCGTTTAGGAGCAGGTCATACGGGATTATTTGAAACAATTACTAATTCTTTACATATGCAATTAGGTTTAGCATTAGCATCGTTAGGTGTTGCTACATCTTTAACTGCACAACATATGTATGCATTAACACCATATGCATATCTATCAAGAGATTTTACAACTGAAGCTGCTTTATATACACATCATCAATATATTGCAGGTTTCTTAATGGTTGGAGCATTTGCTCATGGAGCAATTTTCTTTGTTCGTGATTATGACCCAGAATTAAATAAAAACAATGTTTTAGCACGAATGTTAGAGCATAAAGAAGCAATTATTTCACATTTAAGTTGGGCTTCTTTATTCTTAGGGTTCCATACATTAGGTTTATATATTCATAATGATACAGTTGTTGCTTTTGGACAACCAGAAAAACAAATTTTATTTGAGCCATTATTTGCTGAATATATTCAAGCTGCCTCTGGTAAAGCGGTATACAACTTTAACGTTTTATTAGCGTCATCAACAAGCCCCGCAACAATTGCAGGTAATCAAGTTTGGTTACCAGGTTGGTTAGAAGCAATTAATAATAGTAAAACTGACTTATTCTTAAAAATTGGTCCTGGTGATTTTTTAGTTCATCACGCTATTGCTTTAGGTTTACATGTAACTGCATTAATTCTTGTAAAAGGTGCTTTAGATGCACGTGGTTCAAAATTAATGCCAGATAAAAAAGACTTTGGTTATAGTTTCCCATGTGATGGTCCAGGTCGTGGTGGTACTTGTGATATTTCAGCTTGGGATGCATTCTATTTAGCAATGTTCTGGATGTTAAATACAATTGGTTGGGTAACATTCTATTGGCATTGGAAACATATGACAATTTGGGGTGGTAATCCTGGACAATTTGATGAATCATCTAATTATATTATGGGTTGGTTACGTGATTATTTATGGTTAAATTCATCACCATTAATTAATGGTTATAATCCATTTGGAATGAATAATTTATCCGTTTGGTCATGGATGTTCTTATTTGGACATTTAATTTGGGCAACAGGTTTCATGTTCTTAATTTCTTGGCGTGGTTACTGGCAAGAATTAATTGAAACATTAGTTTGGGCTCATGAACGTACACCACTTGCAAATTTAATTCGTTGGAGAGATAAACCAGTAGCATTGTCAATCGTACAAGCTCGTTTAGTTGGTTTAGCGCATTTCTCAGTAGGTTATATTTTAACCTATGCTGCCTTTGTTATTGCATCGACATCTGGGAAATTTGCTTAATTTCAGTTTTTCAATTTTTATTAACTTGTTAAGGATAAGATTTATCTTATCCTTAACAAAAATCATCTAAAAGTATAAACCTAACATATCCGGAAAGAATCGGTTTATTTCAATAATAAACCCTGCAGTAAACGTCATCCATAATGTTAAAAGAACAGGTGCGGTTGATAAATATTTTGTGAAATCGTTCATATAATAAAAATTAATTTAAAATTAAAAATCAGATAAATTTAACGTGGTGAAACTGTTACTTCATCAGCTGGGGCGATTAAATCATTGCTAATTAATTCTTGCCACGCAGAAATTGGCCAAATATATCCAGTTGTCATTATTTTTAATGCTAATGGAACATTTATAATAATTTCGCTCTCTGCCGGATTCTTTGTTGTACTAACTGCACGTAAATATTTACGTCCTACCCAACCAATCCAACCAGAGATATAAATAAATCCAAATCCTGGAAGAATAAATTCAGCAGCATGGCTCCAACGACCATCTGCAATTAAATGCGGTAAACCGTCAGTTCCACATAATAATTCTGAACGTGAATATTTATCAAAACGGGCTTCTGTTCGTTCAATTTGTTGTTGTAAAGCTAAAGCAGGTGGAGAATCTACTTCATATTTACTCTTTCGTTGTTCTAATTTTTTTACACTAGCTTTTAGTCGTTTATTAAACGCTGGTGATTCACTACATTTTGTTAATCCACCAATTTCAGCATACGCTTGATTTGGCGTTAATGCAACTAAAATACTAAAAAGTAAGGTTATTAAATTGAAACGTTTCATTAAAAATAAAGAAAATCAAAAAGTTTTAGATTAGTAAAAAATATCATACAAATAAAATTTCTAATATATATATTAGTTTAGTTTTTAATAAAAAAAAATTTTTCTAAATAAAATCCAAAAATAGTGAAAAAATAGAAATTATTTATAATGCATAAATAAACTTCAATTAACTGAAAAAAATAAAAATAAGTCAATTTTAATTAAATTAACTTATTTTTATTAAATTTAAAGATTATTCAAGATCTTTACGGTTTGGATTTCGTGAAGGATCACTTGAAAGGAAACCAAAAATAAATAAAGAAACAAAAAAGATAACTGCTGTATAAACTAAAATTTTTAGAGTTAACATTCAATTTTTCCTAGGGACTGTTTTTAACAATATTAATTATACTAAAATATACGAATTATGAATTATTTAATTCAATAAAATGTTATTTATCAATTTTTATTGGATGTATATTGGTTACAATAAATGGGTAAATTTTAAAAATTGAAATTTCAATTTGTTTATCTAATGTTAAATAATCAGAAATTAAACTTTTAAGAGAAATATAACCTTCAATTATGATATAATCATTCACATTATAGTATTTAACAGCATCATAAGCTAAATCTCCCCATATTGAAATTCGAAATGTGGATGCCAATTTATTCTGTTGAATTTGGGGAAATTTTACAAGAATTTCTGTAACAGAAGTATTATCTTCAAAAAAACTTTGCTTTGGAATTTCAATAATCTTAACAATAAAACTAGAATAATTCATATTAAATTATCAGATTCTTTTGTTTTTGAACATCTTCAAAATTAATATCACGTAATCGTTTTAATAAACGAATAAAGTACTCTAAAAAGTAATCATCTAATTGAGCAACTTCAGATGGATCAATTTTAAATGTTTTATATAAATCAAAAGTCGATTTTGAAAAATTATTCTCAATATTTAAAATTTCTACAAATGCCAAACGATCACTAATATTTTGTCCCCATTCAAAGAAACCAAATACTTGAGCAACAAATTTTAAAACTAACAGTGGAATACGATTTACTTTTGCCGATTGACCAGCTAATTGTTCACATAAACGAATAATTTCAGATGAAACCCATGCTTTAGGTCCGCCTAAAAAGAAAATTTTATTTGTTGTCTCAGGTAATTGTAACGATCTTAAACAAAATTTCGCAATATCTTGTGTATCCATATATGATACGCGTGTATTTTCATTTGTTACCCAAATTGGTAAATTCTCAAGAATTGGAATCGCATATTGTTCAATTAATCCTTGATAAAACCCTGTTAATCTAAAAATAGTATAAGGGATTTTTGACTGTTGTAATTTATTTTCAATTGCTTGTTTCATTTCCATTAATGGAATATTAGAAAACTGCTCAGCATTTTGAGCTGAACAAAAAACAAACCGTTGAACATCGGCAGCTTTTGCTGCATCAATTAATGATAATTTCCCATACCAATCCACAGTTTTTAAACCTTCAAAATCGGCAGCCCGACTTGTTGAAGCATCAATAACAGCACTAATACCTTGAAAACAAGGTGGTATAGTTTCAGGTATGCTTAGATCTCCATAAACCAATTCAGCACCCCATTCTTTTAAAAAATTTGCTTTTCGAAAATTCCTCACTAAACATCGAACTGGATAACCTTTTGTTAATGCTTGAAGAACAATTTGACGACCTAAAGTTCCAGTTCCTCCAATAATTAGTAAACTCATATTTAGTTTTATTACTAAAAATTATTAATTAAAAATAGTACTTTGTAGAATATCTTCTGCTTCAATATTCACTAGTTCTTTTTTTGTTAAAATTTGACCTCGACTATCAAAAATACGATTTGCTTGACGCATACGAGCGCGATCCAAAGCATTTTTGATACTTCGAGCATTAGCAAATAATGGTTTTTCTTTTCGTTTCTGAATATATGACGTTAATGCAACTTCTGCATCAGGTGTTAATTGATATTGTTGATCTTCTAACATCAGTTTTGAAATTTGTAATAATTCTTCGACTGTATAATCCGGAAAATCAATATGATTAGCAATTCGAGATGATAGCCCTGGATTTGATTCATAGAATTTATCCATAGGCTCTTTATAACCTGCTAAAATTACTACTAATTCATCACGCTGATTTTCCATTACTTGTAGTAAAATCTCAATCGCTTCTGAACCATAATCTCGTTCATTATCAGGTTTATATAAATAATATGCTTCATCAATAAATAAAACACCACCCATTGCTTTTTTTAAAACTTCTTTTGTTTTAGGTGCTGTATGACCAATATATTGCCCAACTAAATCATCCCTCGTTACTGTTAATAAATGACCTTGCGTAATGTATCCTAATTGGAATAAAATATCGGCCATTTTTAAACCGACTGTGGTTTTTCCTGTCCCCGGACTACCAGTAAATGACATATGTAATCCAGGACTTCCAGATGTAATACCTAAACTTTTTCTTAATTTATCGATTAATAATAATGCAGCAATTTCACGAATTCGAGATTTAACAGGTGCTAAACCAACTAATTCTTCATCTAATAAATTGAGAATCTTTGCAATTTCTGTTTTTTTATATTCCTCTTGTAAATTAACCAGGCTTGTACTCATAATTAATATTATAACATATAAATATAAACTTCGAATTTTTATATAGTAAATCGGCTAAATTGTAACCGATTTATTATGTTTAACTAACGCTTTAGTTAATTGTAAAGGCTGGAATACTTGAAAGGCAAATAAATGCAAAACCTGCACTACCACAAGCTCCAACAAAAAAGCCCCCTTTAAATTGGTCCCAAGATTTCTTTGTTTGAAGTTCTTGTACACTATCTGTATCTTGAACAGTTGTTTGTTGAAAAGCCGCTGCTCCATAAATTGTTAATCCTAACGTTAAAATTAGAATTAAACCAATTGTTGAAAGAAAACCACTTAACAATCCAACATCCGAATTACGTAATGGACCTAATTGAGCAAAAGGACCTATTAAAAAATAACCATGTGCTAATCCAATTTCTAAACCTCGTAATAAAGGTGTTAAACCAAATCGATACGCTGGTAAATTTTTTAAGATAGCTCGTGTTACTGCGGATGAAGTTATCGGTGTTGCTAAATGTCCAACAAATGGATCATCATTATAGGGTTTAATAAAATTAGCCATAAATTTAATTTAAAATTTAATGAAATTAATAGTAAAATTTTTTTAATTAATTTAGGGTGTACAAAAAATTAATGAAAATTTTTACTAACCAAAATTTTTATATGGATTACTATATAATATATACTAATATACAGAAAAATTTTTATAAACTTCATTTTTATAAAACAAAAAGATTTTATGACAGTTGCTATTGATTATTTTTTATTGGTCGGATTTTGTTTTGCACTTACATCAGGTCTATACTTAGGCTTAAAATCCATTAAATTAATTTAATATTTTACTCACCTGCAAAAATGAAAACAGAAATTCGTCAAGATAAAATTGTTGGATCACGACGTTTTAGCAATTATTTTTGGGCATTTTTTTTATGTATTGGTGGATTAAGTTTCTTATTAGCGGGTATGTCAAGTTATTTTAAAATTAATTTATTACCATTTGCAAATCCCACAGAATTAGTTTTTATTCCACAAGGTTTAGTTATGATTTTTTATGGGACATTGAGTTTATCAATTAGTCTTTATATTTTTGTAACTTTATTATGGGATATCGGAAGTGGTTACAATGAATATAATAAGATTGAAAATCTTGTAAAAATAGTTCGAAAAGGGTTTCCTGGTAAAAATCGAGAAATTCTTCTTACATATCCGTTAACAAACATTCGTGCTATTGGTATAAAAATTTCAGAAGGGTTAAACCCTAAACGAAGTATTTATTTATGTTTAAAAGATAACCGTCAAATTCCGTTAACACCCGTTCAACAACCTGATACAATTTCAAATTTAGAAGAAGAAGCGGCAGATTTAGCTAAATTTTTAAATTTAAATTTAGAAAATTTGTAATATTTATTGCTTTTTATGCCTTCATAACTTTATAATAGAGTTATGCGGGCATAGTTTAGTGGTAAAACCTTAGCCTTCCAAGCTAATGATGGGGGTTCGATTCCCCCTGCCCGCTGTTGGTTAAGTAATAGAATGAGCAACAATCATTTTTTATAGGAGAATATAGAACTATGTCTGGTGGATCTACAGGTGAACGTCCGTTTTCGGATATTATTACAAGTGTACGTTATTGGATTATTCACAGTATTACAATTCCTTCTCTTTTCGTATCGGGATGGTTATTTATTAGTACTGGGTTAGCATATGATGTTTTTGGAACACCACGCCCAAATGAGTACTTTACACAAGATCGTCAACAAGTACCATTAGTAAATGATCGTTTCAGTGCAAAACAAGAATTAGAAGATTTAACTAAAGGTTTATAATAAGGTATAAAAAAATGGCAAAAAATATTAATCAACCTGTAGCTTACCCAATTTTTACTTTCCGTTGGCTAGCTATTCATGGATTAGCTGTTCCAACAGTATTCTTTTTAGGTGGAATTACAGCTATGCAATTCATTCAACGATAAATTAATAATTATAGATACGAGGTAAATCTTATGACAGGTCCAAATCCAAATAAACAAGCAGTAGAATTAAATCGAACTTCTCTTTACTGGGGACTTCTATTAATTTTTGTTTTAGCTGTATTATTTTCAAGCTATTTCTTCAACTAATATTTATAAATAGGAGCTTTTTATATGTCAAATACTGGTAGAATTCCTTTATGGCTGGTAGGTCTAGTAGGTGGTTTAGCGGTAATAACAATGCTTAGTTTATTTATTTACGGTGCATATTCAGGTTTAGGATCATCTTTATAAACATAATAAGTTTATATCCTATAATTACATAATAAGTTAATTAATTAAACTTATTACGAATAATTTCGTCCGTCTAATAAAAAATTAGATTATACAAATAAATAAATACATTAATTAAGTGAAAAGAATATTTCGATTTTTGAAATTTTCTTCTCCTTTAATTAATGTATTAATTAATTAAATAAGTCTATGAACGCGTAAAAAAACGACGTATTCGGCTCCGAAGTTTTTTCCAAAATTTTTTTCGACGTTTTCGATAAAATTTCATAGTTTCTTGTCGTTCATTCATACCATAACGTTCAGTGTTAGGCGCTGAACCACGCCCAAACCACCCATACCACAATTTAGGAATGAAGCGACGTTTATTATAATTTTTTTCATAAGGATCCTGCCACGCGGTTAATCCACCACTGTAAATGCTATCTACAGGACGCCTACCAACATGTAGTTCCGCATTTTCAACTAAAAACGGAATATAAAAATATTGTCCTAATGCAGCATGTATTAACCCAAATATTATGTATGAAAAATGAATTGCTGCTCCAGAAGCAATAAGTACAATTAATAAACTTTCTTCAATTGGTTCTGGGGTTCCATATGAAAGATATTCTTGTCCACGTCTAATAAATTCACGCCAGAAAAACCCTGCCCAATCATTTATAATACCTAATGTCCAATACCAACGAATCATATAAGGACAATAACGTCTTAATCTTCGTGTTACAATCGACCACGCAATTAAAGGAAATGCCTCACGAAATGGGGGCCATAAATCTTTCCAAAAAATTTTAATAACATCTTCAAATAAGATGTAATAGATCTTATCTGTTATTTCTCGAATTCCCGATGGAATACGTGAGAAGATCATTGAAATTGGATCAATTCGATGATAACCATCATCTGCTGTAATTGCACGTGTAAATGAGCGTATAGGCCCCTCATTTTGCATTTCTTTACCTAATTGAGCTTGTATATTAGTAAAATTTATAAAATCTACGCCAAATTTTGTAGTTAACGGATTTAATCGTAACATTTTACCATACCACATTCCAAGATCAGTAAGTTGATAATACCAAAGGGTGGCAGAACAAAAACAAATGCATGTAATATAAAATGATGTTTTAAGATTATAACGTATAGCAAGAAGAATAAAGCGAATAAATAAAATAAAAAGCACTAGGTTTTCAATTTGAGCAATACCTAATCCATCTCTATAATGTAAATATATATCTCGAAAAATTGTACGAACCGTTTCAAAAGGAACATCAGATGTAACAATCTCAGGCTTACCTAAAAAGTCATAGTCAGTAGAATAAGAAATATAATCCGGAGAATTTGTATTTTCAATTCCTAAAAAATTTAAAAATTTATTTTGATTAAATATAGTCATTTGTTAAATTATTTTATATCAGAGCTTAAAGAGTAACTCTTTGGTATTACATTTATAACTTAAATAAATATTACAATGAAAAAGTAAAACCTCAAAAAGCAAAGATAATTTGATATTCTATAATTTAGAGTATATGACTAGTTAAAAAAATTGTCACGTAATAAATTTACTAAAAATATTTTCAGTAGTATTTTTTAATTAATATAATACCCCCAAGGGAATTCGAATCCCTGTCTGCTCCGTGAAAGGGAGCTGTCCTAGGCCACTAGACGATGGGGGCTTTAAAGTTTTTGTTAGAAAACTAGACAGCGGGCAACGCGATTCGAACGCGCGACATCAACCTTGGCAAGGTTGCGCTCTACCACTGAGCTATGCCCGCACTATAAAACTAGTTTTATAATTACTATACTTATTTATATAGAATTTGCTAAAAAATGTCAACAGTTTAAGTTGATTTAGAAATTATAGTCTATACTATAATTTCTAGATCAATTAAATTGATGACGAAATCCCATCAGCTGCAGCAATCACGAGAATAAGACTAACCCAAGCTTGAAAAGCTCTGTTAAATGAACTCTTTGAATTTTCCCATTCACCGGGTGTAGCTAAAGCTACAGGAACAGTTACAACTAAACCTAATGAAATTAATACTAATAAACCTACTAAAGCAGTTATCATAGATATTCCTTAAAACTTTTTATATTGATGATTTAGCAAATAATATATTACAGATTACCTTTTTTTAAAGCTAGTAATACGATTACTGCTGGACCTGATAACATGATAACACCTGTTGCTATTAGCTGACCTATAACTTGCCAATTAATCATTTGTAAAATCCTTAATTTATAAATTTTTATTGAAATTTCAAATAACAAAATAACCTATAATGTTACTTGTCATTTTACTCTAAAATACCGAAAGTAAATATATTATTTTAAATAATATTTTATTTTTTTTAAATAATGTATTTGTAAAATTTTTTTTTAATAAAGTATTTAATATTTATACCTTTTCATGGTACTATTAAAGCAGGGTTGCTAACTCAATGGTAGAGTACTCGGCTTTTAACCGATTTGTTCTGGGTTCGAGTCCCAGGTAACCCAAACTATGTTCACTCATCAATAATTTTATTTTTTAACTGAACGAAAAAATATTCGACTTTTTTGTTTTCGAAATTTTTATCTAGCTTAAAGCTAGATAAAAATTCGGGGGTATTAATCAATTGGACGCATTGATAATACAGGCTCATTAGCACGGTTAATACCTTTTTCAAATCCAGCAGCTGCCGCTCGAGCACGACCTGAATGCCACCAGTGTCCGATTAAGAAGAAGAATGCTAAGAAGAAGTGTGAACAACATAACCATGAACGTGGTGATACGTAGTTAACAGAGTTAATTTCCGTTGCTACACCACCTACAGAGTTAAGTGAACCTAATGGTGCATGAGTCATATACTCAGCAGCACGTCGTTCTTGCCATGGTTGAATATCATTTTTAATTTTATTAATATCTAAACCATTTGGACCACGTAATGGTTCTACCCATGGAGCACGTAAATCCCAGAAACGCATTGTTTCACCACCAAAAATGATTTCACCACTTGGTGAACGCATTAAGTATTTACCTAATCCAGTTGGACCCTGTGCTGATGAAACATTAGCACCTAAACGTTGATCTCGTACTAAGAAAGTAAATGCTTGAGATTGTGATGCTTCAGGACCTGTTGGACCATATAATTCACTAGGATAAGCAGTATTATTATACCAAGAATATAATGCAGCTGTGAAACCCATTAATGAAATAGCAGCTAAACTATAAGAAAGGTAAGCTTCTCCAGACCATACAAAAGCTCGACGAGCCCATGCAAATGGCTTTGTAAAGATATGCCAAATACCACCGGTAATACATAAGATTCCTACCCAGATATGACCACCAATAATATCTTCCATATTATTTACTGCAACTACCCAACCGTCACCACCAAATGGAGAACGGAAAACGTAACCAAAAATTACGATTGGATTTAATGTTGGTGTTGTAATAAAACGTACATCACCACCACCTGGTGCCCATGTATCATATACACCACCTAAGTACATTGCTTTAATAACTAATAAGAATGAACCTAAACCTAAAAGAATAAGATGAATACCTAAAATTGTAGTCATTTTATTTTTATCACGCCAATCATAACCAAAGAATGGGAATGATTCTTCTAATGTGTCTGGTCCTAATAATGAGTGGTAAATTCCTCCAAAACCTAAAATAGCAGAAGAAATTAAATGGATAACACCTACAGCAAAATACGGAACAGTTGAAGTAATTTCACCACCTGGTCCAATTCCGTAACCTAAAGTTGCTAAATGTTGAATTAAAATAAAACCTTGTTCATAAGTTGGTTTTTCTGGTACGAAATGTGATACTTCGAATAATACCATAGCACCAGCCCAGAATACCATTAAACCTGCGTGTGCTACGTGAGCACCTAATAATTTACCTGAGACGTTAATTAAACGGGCATTTCCACTCCACCAAGCGAATCCTGTAGATTCAATGTCGCGGCCTGCAATACTACTATTAAAGGGCGTTTCCACGTGGTAATACCTCCTCAGGGAATACGAAGTTTTCATGCGGTTGATCTTGCGCAGCCATCCATGAACGGATACCTTCGTTTAATAAAATATTTTTTGTATAGAATGTTTCAAATTCTGGATCTTCTGCTGCACGTAGTTCTTGTGAAACAAAATCATACGCACGTAAGTTTAATGCTAAACCAACAATACCAATAGCACTTGTCCATAAACCTGTTACAGGTACAAATAACATAAAGAAGTGTAACCAACGTTTATTCGAGAATGCTACACCAAAGATTTGTGACCAGAAACGGTTTGCAGTTACCATAGAATACGTTTCTTCAGATTGTGTTGGTGTAAACGCACGGAATGTGTTTGCAGCATCACCATCTTCGAATAATGTATTTTCTACTGTTGCACCATGAATCGCACAAAGTAAAGCACCACCTAAAATACCGGCTACACCCATCATATGGAATGGGTTTAATGTCCAGTTGTGGAAACCTTGTAAGAATAATAAGAATCGGAAAATTGCAGCAACACCAAAACTAGGAGCAAAGAACCAACTTGCTTGACCTAATGGGTATAATAAGAATACTGAAACGAAAACTGCAATTGGTCCTGAGAAGGCAATCGCGTTATACGGTCGGATTCCAACTAAACGTGCAATTTCAAATTGACGTAAACAGAAACCAATTAATCCAAAAGAACCGTGTAATGCAATAAATGCCCAAAGACCACCAATTTGACACCAACGTGTGAAATCACCTTGTGCTTCTGGACCCCATAAAAGTAATAATGAGTGCCCCATACTGTTTGCCGGTGTTGAAACAGCAGCAGTTAAGAAGTTACATCCTTCTAGATATGAAGTAGCTAAACCATGTGTATACCATGATGTAACAAATGTTGTTCCAGTCATCCAACCACCTGCTGCTAAGTAAGCAGTAGGAAATAATAATAAACCTGACCAGCCAACAAAAACGAATCTATCTTTTTTTAACCAATCATCAATAAGATCAAATAAGCCACGTTCTTGGTTTTGTCCAATAGCAATGGTCATATTTTATAATCCTTAAATAAAATTATTTAATTAGTAAACCTTAACATATACGTATATATGTAATTTTTACATTAGTCTTATCAGCTTCTAATATTAATTATACGTCAAGAATTCAATAAATTTTTATTTAAAATAAAAAATATTATTTAATATTGGTCAATATTAAAAATAAAAGTCCAATAAATTTTTGTTTAATATATAAATTTTGAAATTTAAAATTCAAAAAAATAATGTTAATAATCTAAATATCAATGATGTTTAATGATCTTTCATTGATACTTAGAGTTATTAGAAAATAATTACGTTATCCAATATCGTCTTTTGATATGTATAAGAAAAATAATGCCATACTAAAAGCGGGGAAAATAAGTCCAACAATAGGAACTAAAATTGAAGGTAAGAATGCTGCTGTCATATTTCTATTTGATTATTCAAATTTTTAGACTAATTTATATAAATTCTAAGAATCACTAACAATTATATTTACACTTGTTAATTATGTGTTAATTTTAATTATAGATTTATAAAAAGTAGAAAAACTTATTGTTTATTTTGTATCATAATTATTTCTATTTCATACTAAAATTATTGTAAATGATACTTAATTTTAAAGATATAGACATAGATATATGTTTAATATACTTCTACTTATTAATCCATAATCTCCAAATTCTATTTTTAATTTCGGTAAAAATAGTATGAGGTAATTCTTTTACGTAAATTTATAAAAAAGTTAATGGCAGAAAAATAAAAGGTAATTTGCCAGATTACCAAAATTCCAAAATGAATTTATTTCTATGTAATTGTATATTAAAATAAATTAGAATTAAAAAATATCAATAATATAAATCAAATTTTACTTATTTTATAGTAAAATTAATAATATTAAATTTAATATATTTAACATTACTAATTTTACATATCTAGAGATTTTACTTATGGAAAGTTTATTATTAGCTCGATTACCAGAAGCATATATCATATTTAGCCCAATTGTTGATGTGTTACCGATTATTCCTGTTTTCTTTTTATTATTAGCGTTTGTTTGGCAAGCCGCAATTGGATTCAGATAATTTTTAAATATCTTATATTAATAAATTTAAGTATTTATTAAATTCAAATTTTGAAGAATATACATATATTACACAGTTTATTTCAATCTTAATAATTAAAAATAAATGGTAGAACCTTTATTATCTGGAATCGTTTTAGGTATGATCACTGTATCTGCGTTTGGTCTTTTTGTTGCTGCATATTTACAATATCGCCGTGGTAATCAATTTGAAATCTAAGTTATCTGCACTTAAGAAAATATATTACCTAAAAATATTTTCTTGAGTGCACACATACTAACAAACTTGATTTTTAAAATAGAATTTTTATTATTTCAATAATTTATTTTTTCCTTTTCCAAACATATTTGAAAATTTTAAAGACGAACCTCGGAAATATTGTTGTTTTTAATATTTCAATTATGTTAATATTTAAATAAGAACAAATTTATATAAACTTAATAAAAAGAAAAATGGGTAATATCATTTCTAGAATTATACTTTTAGTAATAGTTCTTGTTAGTAGTATTAATGTAGGTGTAAAAGAATTTGAGGGAAACGGTCCCCAAAGTCCTGAAAATATAAGAAATCGTGCACAATTAAATCAAAATGTCGTAAGCTCACGAATGACATATGGGCGTTTCTTAGAATATTTAGAAATGGGATGGGTAAAGCAAGTCGATCTTTATGATAATAGTCGAAATGCAATCGTTCAAGCTTCTAGTCCTGAATTAGGAAATCGTCCTCAAACCATTCGTGTTGAGATTCCAGTTGGCGCATCACAACTCATTCAAAAATTAAAAGAATATAATATTGATTTTGATGCTCATCCTGCTGAACGTAAAAATTTATTTTTTACAATAGCAAGTAATGTACTTTTACCATTAATTTTTATTGGTGGATTAATTTATTTCTTCCAAAACTCTGAGAACTTTGGAGGTGGATCAGGTCAATCTCCTATGAATTTAGGAAAATCAACAGCTAGATTTGAGCGACGACCAGATACAGGGGTTGGATTCAATGACATCGCCGGAATTGATGAAGCAAAAGCCGAATTTGAAGAAATTGTTTCTTTTTTAAAAGAACCAGATAAGTATACAATTGTTGGCGCAAAAATTCCTAAAGGTATTTTATTAGTTGGACCACCAGGTACAGGAAAAACATTATTAGCAAAAGCAATTGCAAATGAAGCAGACGTACCATTTTTTAGTGTTGCTGGGTCTGAGTTCGTTGAAATGTTTATCGGTATTGGTGCCGCACGAGTACGAGATTTATTTAAAAAAGCTTCAGAAAATGCTCCATGTATTGTCTTTATCGATGAAATTGATGCAGTTGGTCGTGAACGAGGAGCAGGTATTGGTGGTGGAAATGATGAACGTGAACAAACACTAAACCAGCTATTAACAGAAATGGATGGTTTTAAAGAAAATAAAGGTGTAATTGTTGTTGGTGCTACGAACCGAGTCGATATTTTAGACGCTGCATTATTACGACCAGGACGATTTGATCGTCAAGTAACGGTGAACTTACCAGATCGTTTAGGTCGAATTGGAATTTTAAAAGTTCATGCTCGAAATAAACCGTTAGGCGATGATGTTTCGTTGGTTCAATTAGCTAATCGTACACCTGGGTTTTCTGGTGCAGATTTAGCGAATTTATTAAATGAAGCTGCAATTTTAGCTACACGTTATAAAAAATCTTCAATTACAAAAAACGAAGTGAATGAAGCTGCCGACCGAATTATTGGTGGTATTGCAGGAGCACCAATGGAAGATACAAAAAATAAAAAACTTATTGCATATCATGAAGTTGGGCACGCAATTACTGGTTCTGTTTTAAAATCTCATGATGAAGTTGAGAAAATTACATTGACACCACGTGGAGGAGCCAAAGGTTTGACGTGGTTTACACCAGAAGAAGATCAAAGTTTACTATCTCGATCAGCACTTTTAGCTCGAATTATTACAACACTGGGTGGACGTGCAGCTGAACAAGTTGTTTTTGGTGACCCTGAAGTTACAACGGGTGCAAGTAATGATTTACAACAAGTTACTAATTTAGCACGCCAAATGGTAACAAGGTTTGGTATGTCAAATATTGGTCCAATTGCACTTGAAGATGAAAATACTGGACAAATTTTCTTAGGCGGTAATATGTCACAAGGTTCAGAATATGCAGAAAATATTGCTGATCGAATTGATGATGAAGTTTGTAAAATTATCAATTATTGTGAGCAAAAAGCAATTGAAATTGTTAGTGATAATCGCGTTATTATTGATTTAATTGTTGAACGTTTATTGGATGTAGAAACAATGGATGGTGACGAATTCCGTAAACTTTTAAGTAAATATACTATTTTACCAAATAAGAATACACCTTATATTTCAAAATTTAACTAAACAAATATTTAAAATAATTAATTATTTTAAATATATTGCTATATAACTAATCTAGTTATACAATACTTTATAATTAGAAAAACAATATAAAGTATCATATATTTTTACATTAAATAAATTTAATAAATATTTCTAAAGTATAGGAGTTATATGGCAAAAAAAAGTATGATAGAGAGAGAAAAAAAGCGTATTAAACTTACAGAAAAATATGCAGTAAAACGAAATCATTTATTACAACAATATAAAAAGACTGAAGATTTTAATTTAAAATTAGAAATTCATTCGAAATTACAGAAGTTACCAAGAAATAGCGCAAAAATTCGAATTAGAAATCGATGTTGGAAAACAGGTCGACCGAGAGGATTTTACCGTGATTTTGGTGTTTCACGTCACGTTCTACGAGAGATGGCTCATCAATGTTTATTACCAGGTGTAACAAAATCAAGTTGGTAATATTTTTGTCTAGAATTGAGTTAATCTAAAATCTTTTTATTAAACTATATCATATTCCTTAGAATCAAAAAAGTTAATAAATTTATAAAAAGTAGAGTTAGGAGTAGATTATGATTAACGATTCGCAAGTTTATGGTGCATTACTTATTGCATTAGTAGCAAGTGTTTTAGCAATTCGATTAGGCGCAACACTTTATCAATAATTCAAACTTTACTAGAACTTATATATTAGACTTATTTAAGAATTATGGTAGAACAAGATTTACAAAAATTTAATACACCCGTTTTTCCTTTTACTGCTATTGTTGGCCAAGAAGAAATGAAATTAGCTTTACAATTAAATGTAATTGATCCGAAAATTGGTGGGGTTATGATTATGGGCGATCGTGGGACAGGTAAATCTACAACAATTCGTGCCATTGCTGATTTACTTCCAGAAATCGAAGTAGTAAAAGATGATCCTTTTAATTCTCACAAATCAGATCTAGATTTAATGGGAAATGAAGTTAAACTAGCTATTCAAAATAATGAGCCGTTAGAAACAGAATTTATTAAAATTCCTATGGTTGATTTACCTTTGGGAGCAACCGAAGACCGTGTTTGTGGTACAATTGATATTGAAAAAGCACTAACAGAAGGTATAAAAGCATTTGAACCAGGTTTATTAGCAAAAGCTAATCGTGGAATACTCTATGTTGATGAAGTTAATCTTTTAGACGAT